CCCTATCGGGGAACAATAAAAAAATTCGATTCACGTGCAATCATGAATGATTTAATAACTTCCACAGCAGATTCCGTAAAAATGTTTTGGATAAATAAGATTCATGGTCTATTTCATAATGATTCTCAAGAATTGGAACATCAAAAGAATAGATTCGACTTTGGCGGGGAATTATTATTGAATTCGAATTCGATTGGGAATTTTTTAACCTCAACCGACAAATTATCTTTTGAACGCGCACGAAGAGTTGATTCAGAAAGTCAAGCAAAATCTTTGAAATTTATATTCGATATAATTACAACTGATCCAAACGATCTAACAACAATTAAAAAGAAATCTATTGGAATGGAAGAAATCAGTAAAAGGGTTTCTCGGTGGTCATACAAATTGACAGATGATTTGGAAGAAGAAGAAGAAGAAAATGAAGAAGAATCGACGGAAGATCCTGAAATTCGTTCAAGAAAAGGCAAACGCGTGGTAATTTATACTGATAACAATCAGAGTACTAATTCCAGTGCTAGTAATAATAGTACTAGTAATAATAGTACTAGTAATAATAGTACTAGTAATACTAGCACTAGTGATGAAGAAGAGGAAGTGGCTTTGATACGTTACTCACAACAATCAGATTTTCGCCGGGGTATAATCAAAGGATCCATGCGTGCTCAAAGACGTAAAACAGTTACTTGGGAAATGTTTCAAGCAAATGTGCATTCTCCACTTTTTTTGGATCGAATAGACAAAACATTTTTTTTTTCGTTTTTTGATATCTCTGAAACGATTAATATAATTTTTAGGAATTGGGTAGGGGGAAATCCAGAATTACAAATTTCTTATTTTGAGGAGGAGGAGACAAAAGAAAAGGAGAAAACAAACGAAGAAAAAGAAGAGGAAAATGAACGAATAGCAATATCAGAAGCTTGGGATACCTTTATATTTACTCAAGCAATAAGAGGGTTAATGTTAGTAACCCAATCTTTTCTTAGAAAATACGTTATATTACCCTTATTGATAATAGCTAAAAATATCGGCCGTATGTTATTATTGCAATTCCCCGAGTGGTATGAGGATTTGAAGGAATGGAATAAAGAAATGCATGTTAAATGTACCTATAATGGCGTTCAATTATCAGAAACAGAATTTCCCCAAAATTGGTTAACAGACGGTATTCAAATAAAGATTTTATTTCCCTTCTGTCTGAAACCTTGGAGAAGATCTAAAATACGATCTCATCATCGAGATCAGAAAATAAAGAAAAAGGATAAAAAAGACAATTTTTGTTTTTTAACAATCTGGGGAAAGGAAGCAGAACTACCTTTTGGGTCTCCCCGAAAACGACCTTCTTTTTTTGAACCCATTTTTAAAGAACTCGAAAAAAAAATGATAAAATTGAAAAAGCAATTTTTTCAAGTTATAAAGGTTTTCAAAGAAAGAAGAAAACGGTTTCAAAAAGTTTCAAAAGAAAAAACAAGATGGGTCATCAAAATAGTTCTAGTTATAAACTTAATAATGAAAGAACTTGAAAAAATAAACCCCATTTTCTTATTGAAATTGAGGAAGATGAAAGTATATGAACCAAATGAAAGCGGAAAAGATTCCAATATAAATAATAAGATTATCCGTGAATCGACCACTCAAATTCGATCCATGAATTGTGTAAATGAAAATTATTCACTCATAGAAACGAAAATCAAAGATCTTGCTAATAAAACAATCACAATTAGGACTCAAACAGAAGGAATCACAAAAGATAAAAAAAAAATAGTTCGAATTTGTGATGATAAAAGATCGGAATCACAGAAGGATATTTGGAAAATATTCAAAAGAAAAAATATCCGATTAATACGTAAATCGCATTATTTTATAAAATCCCTCATTGAAAAAATATACATAGATATATTACTATGTATCATTAAGATTCCGAGGATCAATGCACAACTTTTCTTTGAATCAACAAAAAAAATTATCAACAAATCCATTTACAACGATGAAACAAATCAAGAAGGAATTGAGAAAACAAATCAAAATACAATGAACTTTATTTCGACTATAAAAAAGTCGTTTTCTAATATTTCTTGTGACTTATCTTCTTTGTCTCAAGCCTATGTTTTTTACAAATTATCACAAAATCAATTACTTAACAAGTATCATTTGAGATCTGTACTTCAAAATCAGGGTACCTATCCTTTTCTTAGTGATATAATCAAGAATTATTGTACGACACGAGGAATATTTGATTCCAAACCAAGGTATAAGAAAATTCATAAGTCTGGAATGAATAAATGGAAAAATTGGTTAAGGAGTCATTATCAATACAATTTATCTCAGACCAAGTGGTCCCCTTTAGTACCGAAAAAATGGCGAAATAGAGTTAATCAATGTCGTACAATTCAAAAGAAAGACTCAATGAAATTGGATTTATATAGAAAAAAAAAAGACCAATTAATTCATTACATGAAACAAAACAGCTATCCATATGCAGTCGATTCATCAATACGTCAAAAAGAAAAATTGAAAAAACATTACGGATATGATCTTTTATCATATAAATATATAAATTATGGGAATAGTGGGAACTCATATATTTATGGATCAACATTACAAGTGGGGGACAAAAAAATTCCATATAATTTCAGTACACCGAAACCCGAATCATTTTATGGATTGATAAGTATAGCTATTAGTGATTATCTAGAAAAAAGATCCATTATTGATACGAACAAAAATATGGATAGAAAATTTTTTGATTGTAGAATTCTCCATTTTTGTATTCGAAATAATATTGAAATTAAGACCTGGACCAATACGCATATCGACACCACGATTCATAAAAATGCTAAAACCGAAACTAAAAATTTTCAAAAATTTGAAAAAAAAGATCTTTTTTCTTTTACGATTGATCACAAAATAAACCCATCCAATCAAAAAAATATTTTTTTTGATTGGATGGGAATGAATCAAGAAAGGTTATATCATACCATATCAAACCTAGAACCTTGGTTTTTTCCAGAATTTGTGCTACTTTTTGATGCGTATAAAATTAAACCGTGGATCATACCAATCAAATTACTTATTTTTCATTTTCATTTCTATGAAAATATTAGTCAAAATGAAAAGATCGGCATAAATCACAAAAAAAATCTTCCTATATTAGCTAATCAAAAAGAATATCTTGAATTAGAAAATTCAAAAAAAAAAAACGAACAACAAGGCCAAGGAGATTTTGTATCCGATCTAAAAAAACAAAACAAAAAAAAAGATGTTGAAGAAGATTACACGGGAGCAGACATTAAAAAAGGTAGAAAGAAAAAACAATTCAAGAGCAAGAAAGAAGCAGAACTTAATTTCTTCCTGAAAAAATATTTTCTTTTTCAATTACGATGGGATGATCCCTTGAATCAAAGAATGATCAATAATATCAAGGTATATTGTCTTCTACTTAGACTCATAGATCCAAGGGAAATTGCTATATCCTCAATTCAAAGAGGAGAGATGCATATGGACGTAATGTTGATTCAGAAAGACCTAACTCTTACAGAATTAATAAAAAAGGGAATATTTATTATCGAACCAATTCGTCTATCTATGAAAAAAGACGGAAAACATATTATATATCAAACCCTAGGTGTTTCATTGGTTGATAAGAATAAGCGCCAAACTAATGAAAAATGCATAATAAAAAATAGATATGTTGATAAAAAAAATTTTGATGGATCCATTGCACGACACTGCAATATGCTTGTGAATAGAAACAAAAATCATTATGATTTGCTTGTTCCGGAAAATATTCTATCTCCGAGACGTCGTAGAGAATTGAGAATTCTAATTTGTTTCAATTCCCGGAATTGGAATGTTATGGATAGAAATCCAATATTTTGCAATCAAAATAACATAAAAAACTGTGCACAATTTTTGAACGGGAAAAAGCATCTTAATACAGATGCAAATAAATTTATTAAATTCAAATTGTTTCTTTGGCCCAATTATCGCTTAGAGGATTTAGCTTGTATGAATCGTTATTGGTTTGATACCAATAATGGTAGTCATTTCAGTATGTCAAGAATCCATATGTATCCACGATTCAGAATTAGTTAAATTAATTAATAGTATATTTCTTATAAAATATCTATCGTATGACATATTCGCTAGATAAAATAAAAGCCGAAAGATATACGCTATGTTACATTCTGATAAATGATACCGATTTAATTCCTTATCAATTGGATCTAGGAAGAAATTAACAGAATCTTCTTTTTAGGTAAAAAATAACTCTCTTTCGTGAATGCATAAATGTATCGTCTCTTTTTATCCAAATCAAATTGCAAATTTGATTTGGATAAAATAAATAAATAAAGTAGTATATATCAAGAAATCAAGAATTTTTGTGGACTAGCTCTAGATTAAACTAACTGGAAATAACTGGTATAATAATAATTATTATTTTTCCTGATTCGGTAAAATCCACGGAAAAGAAAAAAAAAGAAAAATTTATTTTTTATGGTCAAAAATTCATTTATCTCAGCTATTCGACAAGAAAAAGAAAAAAACTGCGGATCTGTTGAATTTCAAGTATTCAGTTTCACGGATAAGATACGGAGACTTACTTCACATTTGGAATTACATAAAAGAGATTTTTTATCGCAAAGGGGTCTACGAAAAATTCTGGGAAAACGTCAACGGTTGCTGGATCATTTGTCAAAGAAAAATAGAGTACGTTATAAGAAATTAATTGGTCAATTGGGTATTCGGGAGTCAAAAACTCATTAATTTTAAGATTGGTTTTAATTTTTTCTTTAGTTATTTGTTATTAGTTAATAGTAGTTATTAGATTTTTCATTGTGATGAACCTCGTTTGAGAAATTCATGGAATAATGAATTAAGGAAGAAAAGATATGGCTGTACCGGCTACAAGAAAAGATCTCATGATAGTTAATATGGGCCCTCACCACCCATCAATGCATGGTGTTCTTCGACTGATCGTTACTCTCGATGGCGAAGATGTTATTGACTGTGAACCCATATTGGGTTATTTACACAGAGGGATGGAAAAAATAGCGGAAAATCGAACAATTATACAATATTTGCCTTATGTAACACGATGGGATTATTTAGCCACTATGTTCACAGAAGCAATAACAGTAAATGCACCAGAACGACTGGAAAGTGTTCAAGTACCTAAAAGAGCCAGTTACATTAGAGTAATTATGTTGGAACTGAGTCGTATAGCTTCTCATTTGTTATGGCTTGGACCTTTTATGGCGGATATTGGCGCACAGACTCCCTTTTTCTATATTTTCAGAGAAAGGGAATTGTTATATGATCTATTCGAAGCCGCCACGGGTATGCGAATGATGCATAATTATTTCCGTATTGGGGGAGTCGCCGCGGATCTGCCTTATGGCTGGATAGATAAATGTTTGGATTTCTGCGATTATTTTTTAACAGGAATTGTTGAATATCAAAAACTTATTACCCGGAATCCTATTTTTTTGGAACGAGTTGAAGGAGTGGGGATTATTGGTGGAGAGGAAGCAATAAATTGGGGTTTATCAGGACCGATGTTACGAGCTTCTGGAATCCAATGGGATCTTCGTAAAGTTGATCGTTATGAGTCTTACAATAAATTCGATTGGGAAGTCCAATGGCAAAAAGAAGGAGATTCGCTAGCTCGTTATTTAGTACGAATCGGTGAAATGAAGGAATCTATAAAAATTATTCAACAGGCTCTAGAAGGAATTCCTGGAGGACCTTATGAAAATTTAGAAGTCCGACGCTTTGATAGAGCAAAAAATTCCGAATGGACTAATTTTGACTATAGATTTATTACTAAAAAACTTTCACCCAATTTTGAATTGTCAAAACAAGAACTTTATGTGAGAGTAGAGGCCCCAAAAGGAGAATTAGGAATTTATTTGATAGGAGATAGTAGTGTTTTCCCCTGGAGATGGAAAATTCGTCCACCAGGTTTTATCAATTTGCAAATTCTACCTCAACTAGTTAAAAGAATGAAATTGGCTGATATCATGACGATACTAGGTAGTATAGATATCATTATGGGAGAAGTTGATCGTTGAAATGATAATTGATACGACAGAAATAGAAGTACAAGCTATCAATTCTTTTTCTAAATCGGAATCCTTAAAAGAAGTCTATGGCCTCATATGGATCTTTGTTCCTATTTTAACCCTTCTATTAGGAATCATAATAGGAGTACTCGTAATTGTGTGGTTAGAAAGAGAAATATCCGCAGCAATACAACAACGTATCGGGCCTGAATATGCCGGCCCATTAGGAATTCTTCAAGCTCTAGCGGATGGGACCAAATTACTTTTTAAAGAGGACCTACTTCCATCTAGAGGAGATATTCGTTTGTTTAGCGTGGGACCGTCTATAGCGGTCATATCAGTTCTACTAAGTTTTTTAGTAATTCCTTTTGGGTATCGCCTTGTTTTAGCCGATCTTAGTATAGGTGTTTTTTTATGGATCTCCATTTCAAGTATTGCTCCTATTGGACTTCTTATGTCAGGATATGGATCGAACAATAAATATTCCTTTTCAGGTGGTCTACGGGCTGCTGCTCAATCTATTAGTTATGAAATACCATTAACTCTATGTGTGTTATCAATATCTCTACGTGTGATTCGTTGGAACATGATTATTTTCCCTTCTGTTTAGAAATGAAATTCAAGTAAAAAGGTTGAATATTATTGAATGGGTATTTTCATTTTTTATTCATCAATTTTTTATTCATCATTAGGGTCGATGAGTTAAACTAGATAGTTATATGAGTAAAACCAAACTGCTTAGAAATTTGCAGTAAGAAGATAAAATCTCATTCCCTATGTACAAGAATATAAACATAAGCAGTGTAAACTGTTTATCCCAAGATTAATAATCTTTGACTAATTATTATATCTTGAAGCGGGTACAAAAGATCAACCGTATGGGGTTACACTACTACTGTCTTATATGTATTACCATACTGGGGATCAATCCAAAATCAGTGGACAGTTAGGAACACCAAGGTACATAAAAGATTAGTAATGGAGATAATGTAAGATATCAAAAAACAGTATTTTTTTATAAAATAAAAGTTTGGATAAAACGAATCATAATGAGGACTTTAAGTTGGTAGAAATGACCAAGCAGTACTTCCCCACGATTCCTATCTAGAGTATGCTCCTATTCGCTGATTAAAGAAATGACTATCAAAAACGAACTAATCCTTTATTTTTTTTTCAGAGTATCCTCTCTCTGAGTTTCTGAGAAAGAAGAAGAGGAACTAAAGAAAAGAAATGGAATGCAAAAATAGAATGAGAAAAGTGAAGAAATAATAATAAAAGATTTTTATTTATTATTTTCCCATCCATATCTATATCTATACATATAGAGTAGAATTAGTATCATGAATTTTGAATTAATGCCCAATTCTTTCTTTTTCTTTCTAGTTATTGATATAACGAGTATTTTATTGAAGGATTAAGTTATTACCGAACAAAAAGAAAATAGAAATTCTAATGGATAAGATCAATTCGGAAGCGCATTTTTGATTCTAGCAGACGGAATTTCATTGGTCTAATTTTTGGCTACCCGATATATATTTATTGTATTTACTATCTAAATTAAATAAAGATGGAGATAATATCGAGCAAGTCCTTACATTTATTTTTGGCCATAGAGGAGCCGTATGAAGCCGAGGTCTCATGTACGGTTTTGAAATAGCGATATGAACGGTGATGTTATTATCGACTATAATTATCTAACAGTTCAAGTACAGTTGATATAGTTGAGGCACAGTCAAAATATGGTTTTGGGGGGTGGAATCTGTGGCGTCAGCCTATAGGGTTTGTAGTTTTTCTAATTTCTTCTCTAGCGGAATGTGAAAGATTACCCTTCGATTTACCAGAAGCAGAGGAGGAATTAGTCGCAGGTTATCAAACAGAGTATTCAGGTATCAAATACGCTTTATTTTACCTTGCTTCTTACCTAAATTTATTAGTTTCTTCATTATTTATAACAGTTCTTTACTTAGGTGGGTGGAATTTATCTATTCCGTACATACCCATTCCTGAACTTTTCGGAATAAATAAAATGGTTGGAGTCTTTGGAATGACAATTGGAATATTTATTACATTAGCAAAAGCTTATTTGTTTCTGTTCATTCCTATCACAGCAAGATGGACTTTACCTAGGATGAGAATAGACCAGCTATTAAATCTTGGATGGAAATTTCTTTTGCCTATTTCCCTGGGTAATCTATTATTGACAACTTCGTCCCAACTTGTTTCACTATAAATAATAGAATAGGATAATGATATTCTAGATTTATAACCGATCTCAAACAAGAGAAAAAAACAGCAATTTATTCACGGAGATCCACAATATGTTCCCTATGGTGACCGGGTTCATAAATTATGGTCAACAAACAATACGAGCTGCAAGGTACATTGGTCAAAGTTTCATAATTACCTTATCCCATACAAATCGTTTACCTGTAACTATTCAATATCCTTATGAAAAATCGATCACATCAGAACGTTTCCGTGGTCGAATCCACTTCGAATTTGATAAATGTATTGCTTGTGAAGTATGTGTTCGTGTGTGTCCCATAGATCTACCTGTTGTTGATTGGAGATTTGAAAAAGATATTAAAAAGAAACAATTGCTTAATTATAGTATTGATTTTGGAGTTTGTATATTTTGTGGTAACTGTGTCGAGTATTGTCCAACAAACTGTTTATCGATGACTGAAGAATATGAACTTTCTACTTATGATCGTCACGAATTGAATTATAATCAAATTGCTTTGGGCCGATTACCAATGTCAGTAATTGGAGATTACACAATTCAAACAGTTATGAATTCGACTCAAATCAAAATAGACAAAGATAAACCCCTGGATTCAAGAACAATTACTGATTACTAAGATTTTGTTTTTTGATATAAAGGATTCAAGTTTTTGGTTGGTCAGAAATTACAAATAATAATTAATAACTATTGATTGTTGAGAATTACTCTTTAATTTAAACCGATAGTTTCGCGATGATTTCGAAATATAAAATTCCAACTATTTCTTTTTTTTTTTTCAAAAAAAAAAAAAGAAAAGAAAGTAGGATTCACCAATAACTTTATTTATATCTACACCATATTAAGATTGAATATTTAATTCAATTAGAAATCCATCATATAACAAAAAAAAATAAAGGTAACACCCTTCTCTTTCCTGGACTATTTAGTAAGGTCATGAAATATTTCGACTTATTTATTTGTTATACATAATGGATTTACCTGGACCAATACACGATATACTTGTAGTATTTCTAGGATTATTTCTTATATTAGGAGGTCTAGGAGTAGTATTATTTACCAATCCAATTTATTCTGCCTTTTCATTAGGATTCGTTCTTGTTTGTATATCCTTATTCTATATTCCAGCAAACTCCTATTTTGTAGCTGCCGCACAGCTCCTTATTTATGTGGGAGCCATAAATGTCTTAATAATATTTGCTGTTATGTTCATGAACGGTTCAGAATATTCTAACGGTTCCTATCTTTGGACTGTTGGAGATGGAGTCACTTCACTGGTTTGTACAAGTATTCTTTTTTCACTAATTACTACTATCCCAGATACGTCATGGTACGGAATTATTTGGACTACAAGATCAAACCAGATTATAGAACAGGACCTTATAAGTAACGTTCAACAAATTGGAATTCATTTATCAACAGATTTTTATCTTCCGTTTGAACTTATTTCTATAATTCTTTTAGTTTCTTTGATAGGTGCAATTACTATGGCTCGTCAATAGCAAATACTTAGAATTAATAAGAATTAATAAAATTGTTAGAAATTCTAAATCAAATGAAAAAGGGGAAAGTTTTTAGTTTAATCTACTGTGGATACCCTCTTTTTTTCTGTAATTGCTCGATTCTAGTCAATCAAATCCGTTGAATTATTGTTCATATTGAAATGAATCGAGATTGATGAGGAGTTAGTCAATGATGTTCGAACATGTACTTTTTTTGAGCGTCTATTTATTTTCTATAGGTATCTATGGATTGATCACAAGTCGAAACATGGTTAGAGCACTTATGTGTCTTGAACTTATACTAAATTCGGTTAATATTAATCTCGTAACGTTTTCTGATATATTTGATAGTCGCCAATTAAAAGGAGACATTTTCTCAATCTTTATTATAGCCATTGCAGCCGCGGAAGCAGCTATTGGACTAGCTATTGTTTCGTCGATCTATCGTAACAGAAAATCAACTCGTATCAATCAATCAAATTTGTTGAATAATTAGTCATAACTATTATATAAATAGAAAATTTTTTTTTCATTTTTTATTCTTTTATAGTAATATGTATAATATTATATTTCCATATTACTATTGCAATATTGACGATGCATTGACCGATGTCAATGTGAAGTCATATGCGTGACTCGTATGATCATGGTTGTTGAAACGGAAATCAAAGTCTCTTGGTCTTTTTTCATGAACAGATTTAGAAATATATATTGATTCTTAAGATTTTTTTGATAAACCATTGATTCGTCTGGTGTCTACAATATAAATATAATTCATTTACTCCTGATTTTACTTTACCAGATCGAAAATTTTTTATGTTCAAAACTAGAATTTATAGACCCAATGTCGCATTCAGTAAAAATTTATGATACATGCATAGGATGTACTCAATGTGTACGAGCCTGCCCCACAGATGTATTGGAAATGATACCTTGGAACGGATGTAAAGCTAAGCAAATTGCTTCTGCGCCAAGAACGGAGGACTGTGTAGGTTGTAAGAGATGTGAATCCGCCTGTCCAACAGATTTTTTGAGTGTCCGTGTTTATTTATGGCATGAAACAACCCGCAGCATGGGTCTATCTTATTGATACGTTATAAAAAACTCCACTTGAATCATTTGATTCCTTTTTACCGACAAAAGCCCGTACTCGATAAAATATATTATTCCGAGCACGGGTTTTTTAGTCAAAACGCATCTTGTCTTTATCACGAGTTATTTCCCTTGGTTAACGCTACTTGTAGTTTTGCCAATATTCGCAGGTTCTTCAATTTTCTTTATCCCTCATAAGGGGAATAAGGTATTTAGGTGGTATACTATATGTATATGCTTATTAGAACTCCTTCTAACAACCTATGTGTTCTGTTATCATTTCCAATTGGACGATCCATTAATTCAATTGGAGGAGGATTTTAAATGGATAAATATTTTTGATTTTCACTGGAGACTGGGAATCGATGGACTTTCCATGGGACCCATTTTACTGACAGGATTTATCACTACTTTAGCTACTTTAGCAGCTTGGCCTGTTACTCGAAATTCGCGATTATTCTATTTCCTGATGTTAGCAATGTACAGTGGTCAAATAGGATTATTTTCTTCTCGAGACCTTTTACTTTTTTTCCTTATGTGGGAGTTAGAATTAATTCCTGTTTACTTACTTTTATCCATGTGGGGGGGAAAGAAACGTTTGTACTCGGCTACAAAGTTTATTTTGTACACTGCGGGGGGTTCCATTTTTCTCTTAATAGGGGTTCTAGGTATGGGTTTATATGGTTCCAATGAACCAACATTGGATTTTGAAAGATTAGCTCATCAGTCATATCCTGTGGCATTAGAAATAATATTCTATTTGGGCTTCCTTATTGCTTATGCTGTCAAATTGCCGATTATACCCCTACATACATGGCTACCAGATACCCATGGAGAAGCACATTACAGTACATGTATGCTTCTAGCTGGAATCTTATTAAAAATGGGAGCATATGGATTGATTCGGATCAATATGGAATTATTACCGCACGCCCACTCTATATTTTCTCCCTGGTTGGTGATAGTAGGGACAATGCAAATAATCTATGCAGCTTCAACTTCTCTTGGTCAACGCAATTTAAAAAAGAGAATAGCCTATTCTTCTGTATCTCACATGGGTTTCATAATTATAGGAATTGGTTCTATAACCGGCATGGGACTCAACGGAGCCATATTACAAATACTCTCTCATGGATTTATTGGTGCTGCACTTTTTTTCTTGGTAGGAACGAGTTGTGATAGAATACGTCTTGTTTATCTCGACGAAATGGGGGGGATATCCATTCCAATGCCAAAAATATTTACTCTGTTTAGTAGTTTCTCAATGGCTTCTCTTGCATTGCCAGGAATGAGTGGTTTTGTTGCGGAATTGATAGTATTTTTTGGAATAATTACCAGTCCAAAATATCTTTTAATGCCAAAAATATTAATTACATTTGTAATGGCAATTGGAATGATATTAACTCCTATTTATTTATTATCTATGTTACGTCAGATGTTCTATGGATACAAACTATTCAATGTTCCAAATTCCAATTTTGTGGATTCTGGGCCAAGAGAACTATTTGTTTCGATCTGTATCTTTTTACCCATAATAGGGATTGGTATTTATCCGGATTTCGTTCTCTCGCTATCAGTTGACAAGGTACAAGCTATCCTATCTAATTATTTTCATAGATAGTTTTCAGTACTGAGACAGAAATCAAAGTTTTCGTTTTAAGAGTTTTTAAATCATTCGCTATAGAATACAACGCAAAAAAAGAAAATGAATTAAAATTGTAATAAGATGTATTCCGGGTTTTTGAGAACCATTTGAATCAAGGAATCATTCAAATGGTTCTCAAAAACCCGCACAAACTTTCCGTTATATATGGGACGATGGTCTTATGTATTCCTCATGGAATTTATTCAATTAGATGTTAATGTGAATGAACCATAACTATGTAGACCTATTCCTAATAGATTGATCCCAAAATAGCATATCCAAATTATAAGAAATCCTATAGAAGCTACAAGTGCCGAATTCGTACTTTGCAAAGTTTGATTTGTTCTAGTATGTGAATAAATCGCGAATATAGTCCAAGTAATAAAGGCCCAAGTTTCCTTGGGGTCCCAATTCCAATAAGATCCCCATGCCTCATTAGCCCATACTGCTCCAGAAAGAATACCTATGGTTAAAAAGGTAAACCCTAAACTAATGACACGATAACTCCAATAATCCAAACGCTGAGTTAATTGATATTTGTAATAATTTTGAAATGAAACAAAGGAAGTGTGTTTAAAAACATTTTTTTTTTCGTTCAAGTATTCGATCTTGCCAAATAAAAATGACTTAATCTTAATTAAGTCAATACCAAAAATATCGATGTTTTTGCGAAATGTAATGACTAGAAAAGCCACTGATAATAACGACCCACATAAAAGAGCTGCGTAACTCAATAACATCATACTTACGTGCATCATTAACCATTGAGATTGTAGAGCAGGTACTAATATTGACGATTGGTGCATTTCACTTGAAAGACCCGATGTAGCGAAACCTTGGGTAAAAATGGCACTTGGGGCGGTTATTGCGCTTAAATCATTTTTCTGATTCCGTATTTTGGAAATCATATGAATAATGGAAAAACTCCATGAAAGGAAGATTAATGACTCGTATAAATTACTTAATGGAAAATGTCTCGAAGAAATCCAACGAGTAACTAATAATCCTGTTATAGAAAAAAAAGTAGCTATCATTCCTTTTTCCGACGAATCCCGCAACCCTATAATTTCGTGGACTAATAGGGTCATCAAATGAATCGTAATCACAATTGAAATGATCGAAAAAGAGAGATGAGTTAATATATGTTCTAAAGTGACAAATATCATAGATAAAAGAGGTCCCATTACAGAATGGAAATAGGGAATTAAATACATTATAGGATGCATTGTATCTCTATGCCGCCACTCGGACTCGAACCGAGATGCTCTAGCACTGCTTCCTAAGAGCAGCGTGTCTACCGATTTCACCATAGCGGCTTACTTGAAATAATAATAATCAATTCATATTGAATCGTCTAGATCCAATATAGTTTAGGAACCATTAGAACTGATAAATAAGATTTGAATTCATCTTTGAATTTTCAATAATTTTTCAATTTTCAATAATTCTTAATTAGGTTAGTATCATCGTAGGTTCAGTTTTAACAATCAACTTTTACGTACTATCTATATGCTAGGTTCCCCCGGAACATTTGGAATTTGAAATGAAAGTTTTTTCAGTCGAAATAGAAACTAAGAACTGCCCCCTTTATTTTATATATATATTTATTTATATATTTTATATTTTGAATCCGCGAAATCAGATAAATGAAAAAAAAAATCGTCAAAGAGATTTATTTTATCAATGAACAAAATGAAAAAATTGAATGAAATTCTATAGGATTTCATATTTATCATTTATCACAATTTAATTACTAATACTAAATTTCAATTTAAGGAATAACAATTTCGAGACTTTTCTTAGTATCATTAAGTATTAATTAACTATTAATATAATAGTTTATTGTGTACAAAATTTCTAAATAAAACAAATTTCAATATTCATCACAATTTTCTTTTCCCAATAGAATGAACAAAGATTTTTCTATTGAGAAAAGAAAATTAATAGGACAAAAACCATCTCACAAATTAATAAATAGATTCTAAAAAACTAGAATGAAAAAAAAAAAATAATAATAATGATATTTAGAACCGACAGACAAAGAAATTCTTATTCTATATATTATAGCAGCTAGTTCTAACTAATATTGAGGAGTTCAATATATCAATACATTAGTTAATGGGAATTCTTCCTATTCCAAAATTGAAAGTTCTTCTAGCTACGGAAATTCCTATTATTCCAAGATTTTCTTACTTGTTTGTCGCACAAAAAAACTTTTTGAATCTCCGGTGGAAACTGACTTTGCTAAAGAAAAAGCTTTTATTGCAGCTAAATATCCCTTTTTCTTCCAAATATTTCTACGAATACGTTTTTTTGATATAGAAGTACGTTTTTTTGGAACTGCCATTCAAAAAAAGAGTTACTTATTTTTATTTTTGTATGTGAAAGACATGTATTGCTCAAAATGGGTCATTCTTTTTTAGTCATTTTCTATACTTAATTACGTCTATAATAGTTTTTTCATAACATACATTTTTTTCATAAGATACAATACTACAATACAAATATATATTATATTATTTATATTTATATAATATAAATAATATTAATATAAATAATATATAAAAATATATGCATGTCACATATCTAACACACTAGGGAAGAAAATAGAAGAAAGGAGGGGAAAATTTGAAAATGAAAAGGGATTTTTATGACTATTAGTTGTAATTGAATAAGCTCATAGTGCCGTGTCTATAATTTAAGTTCAAACTTCAACTACAACTAGTAGTTAATATCTTAAACAAGACATTCCATTACCTAAGAAAGGGAACTTCCATTTTTAGTTATTTTTATTTTAGTTCTATTCTATATACAAAGTAAGAAGTATTATAAGATTTCGGATACTTTCTTATTGGATTGGAATCCAATCAATTAGTTCCGCAGTAATTACTACAAATAAATTCACTAGAATAACTAGATCTTTTTTCATTTATTGATGCATATTATGATCCATATTCTACTGTTTTGGTATAATTGTTTTTATTTACTAGACTATAGTATATGATAGGCTTACATATTACCAGAATAGAATGATAATATAGTTGTAGAATGATTTAAAATCTCATATTCCTCATTTCTATAAATATCTTTCTTTAGTTAATAAAGTTAATAACTAAGTAATTATTCTTACCTAACTCTTTGGTCATATCATTTGACTAACCAATTGAATTGGAACTTTTTGAATATTTCCTCCAATATCTGAGAAAAGTCAGAATAATGAAAAATCAAAAAATTTTCATATCTTTTTTTGTTGATTTTTTTTTGTTCCTTTCGAAAACGATAAGAATTGGTGAATCGGAAACAATTATAAGATAAGAAAAAATGGAAATTTGTTTTTTTTATGGAACATACATATAAATATGCGTGGATAATACCTCTTCTTCCACTTCCAGTTACTATGTTAATAGGATTTGGACTTTTGCTTATTCCGACAGCAACAAAAAATATTCGTCGTATGTGGGCTTTTCCAAATGTTTTGATGTTAAGTATAGCTATGGCATTTTCGGTTAATCTGTCTATTCAGCAAATAAATGGAAATTCTATCTATCAATATCTATGGTCTTGGACCGTCAATAATGATTTTTCTTTAGAGTTCGGACACTTGATCGATCCACTTACTTCTATTATGTCAATATTAATTACTACTGTTGGAATCATGGTTCTTATTTATAGTGACAATTATATGTCTCACGATCAAGGATATTTGAGATTTTTTGCCTATATGAGTTTTTTCAATACTTCTATGTTGGGATTAGTTACTAGTTCCAATTTGATACAAATTTATATTTTTTGGGAACTTGTAGGAATGTGTTCCTATTTATTAATAGGTTTTTGGTTTACACGACCAATTGCGGCAAGTGCTTGTCAAAAAGCTTTTGTAACCAATCGTATAGGGGATTTTGGTTTATTATTAGGAATTTTAGGACTTTATTGGATAACGGGTAGTTTAGAATTTCGGGATTTGTTCAAAATAGTTAATAACTTGGTTCAGAATAATGGAGTAGATTCTTTATTTGCTACTCTGTGTGCTTCTTTTTTATTCCTTGGTGCAGTTGCTAAATCCGCACAATTCCCCCTTCACATATGGTTACCTGATGCTATGGAAGGACCCACTCCCATTTCGGCTCTTATACATGCTGCTACTATGGTAGCAGCGGGAATTTTTCTTGTAGCTCGGCTTCTTCCTCTTTTCATAGTTATACCTTCCATAATGAATATTATTTCTTTAATAGGCGTAATAACAGTACTATTAGGAGCGACTTTGGCTCTTGCTCAAAGAGACATTAAAAGAAGTTTAGCTTATTCTACAATGTCTCAATTGGGTTATATTATGTTAGCTTTGGGCATAGGTTCTTATCGAGCAGCTTTATTCCATTTGATCACTCATGCCTATTCGAAAGCTTTATTGTTTTTGGGATCCGGATCTATTATTCATTCAATGGAACCCATTGTTGGATATTCACCAGAAAAAAGTCAAAATATGGTTCTTATGGGCGGTTTAGCAAAATATGTTCCAATTACAAGAATTACTTTTTTATTAGGTACACTCTCTCTTTGTGGTATTCCACCTCTTGCTTGTTTTTGGTCCAAAGATGAAATTCTTAATGATAGTTGGTTGTATTCACCAACTTTCGCAATAATAGGATCCTTCACAGCAGGATTAACCGCATTTTATATGTTTCGGATGTATTTACTTACTTTTGATGGACATTTGCGTATTCATTTTCAAAATTACAGTAGCACTAAAAGTAGTTCTTTTTATTCAATATCTTTATGGGGAAAAAAAGTACCTAAGGCAGCCAATAGAAATTTACTTTTATCAACAATGAATACGAATAATAAGGTCTCTTTTTTTTCAAAAAATACATATAAAATTGATGATAATACAAGAAAGAGAATACGATACTTTAGTACTTACTTTAGGAATAAATATACTTACACCTATCCTCACGAG